TGAACCCGTGACATTTTGTACCCAAAACAAACGCGCTACCAAGCTGCGCCACATCCCTTCCATTGTTCTACAGTGTCATTGTACAGAATTCCTGCCTTGTTTTCCACATCGTTATTTCCTCCGTTGATATACACAATTTTCTGCCCATTTCATCTTTTTGGTCTCATTTAACATATAATAATAGTAAACGGTTTGTATACAAAAATAAATGGGTATTTTTCGTAAATGCTCGGTAAGGGGGAGATGCTTTTTTTTCTGTTTTAAAAAAGGTAAAATCCTATTTACTTTTACTTTTATTGGATCATTGTACAATTTAATAATAGAGGAATTCAATTTGAATTATGGATTACGTGTACAACTAGAAGTGGTCCTTAACTACCGATTTATGTATTACAATAAAAAAGGAGGTTTTTTTCAATGCGAGATTTCAAAACATATCTTTCCGTGGCGCCAGTACTAAGTACGCTATGGTTCGGGGCTTTAGCAGGTCTATTGATAGAGATTAATCGTTTTTTTCCAGATGCGTTGACATTCCCCTTTTTTTCATTCTAGTTATTGACTATTGACATGGGAAGGAATGGAGAAGATTAAAGATACAATCAAATATCTGTGACTAACCCCCCTCTCCTCTTTTCTCTTTCCTCCCTTATTTTAGGGAGGAATGGGAGTCGAATAGGTCTAAGGAAAGAGTATTATACAAGATATTTAAATGAAAAATGAAATACTGTACTTCGATTTGAAATAGAGTTTAGAAAGCTTTGTATTACTTATTATTTTATTTACTATGACTTTCATTTACTATGTACTTTGATCTTTCTTTTATAATTAGTAATTTCTATTTGTTTTCCTTCCTTTCTTCTTCTTCCTTTTCTAGAAGAGTTGAATAAATCAAAATTCCAAAGGAGGTTCATGGCCAAGGGTAAAGATGTCCGAGTAACGGTGATTTTAGAATGTACCAGTTGTGTCCGAAACGAGGTTAATGGGGTATCCAGAGGCATTTCCAGATATATTACTCAAAAGAACCGTCACAATACGCCTAATCGATTAGAATTGAGAAAATTCTGTCCGTATTGTTACAAATATACGATTCATGGAGAGATAAAGAAATAGAGCGAACTGACTACCTGTATGTTACCCTTTCAAGGAAGGGTAAAAAATAATATTATATTATATATAACAATAACATATTTAAATAGAAAATAAACAAATAGGATTTTGATTTTCGAGATAAAGATAAGGAATAAACTAAAACAAACTATGGATAAATCCAAACGACCTTTTCTTAAATCCAAGCGATCTTTTCGTAGGCGTTTGCCCCCGATTCAATCGGGGGATCGAATTGATTATAGAAATATGAGTTTAATTAGTCAATTTATTAGTGAACAAGGAAAAATATTATCTAGACGGGTGAATAGATTGACCTTGAAACAACAACGATTAATTACTATTGCTATAAAACAAGCTCGTATTTTATCTTTGTTACCCTTTCTCAATAATGATAAACAATTTGAAAGAAACGAGTCGACCACTAGAACTACTGGTCTTAGAACCAGAAATAACTAGGCTTGCTTTGGAATCATAGTTTGAATCCGAACTCAAAAGCGGATTGTTATTTTTCCGAGAATCCAGATTTGATTATCGGGTCGTAAGAAAAAAAAAAGAATCGGAGAAAGCTTTTTCTATTGAGCGTGTTCATTCATTTTGAATATTTTAGCATATTTTATGCTAGTAATTTCTACTCTACCTTCCCGGAGTTCATTCTCCGGGAAACTCCGTTTAAATTGTTCCGGTGGATTCTTTATAACCTACTTCTTTTATTATCTCATTGGAAATCATATAAAGACAATTCCTATTTAATATAGCTATTTGCGAAAGTATTTTACGATTAAGAAGCAACTGTCTCTTGTACAGATCGTGTATTAATCGACTATAACTATAGGATACTCCTCTTTCGCGAATTACTGCGTTTATCCGAGTGATCCATAAACGACGAAAATTTCTTTTTTGGTTGCCCCGATCCCGATGAGCCGAAACCAAAGCTCTGATTTTCTGTTGAGTAATAGTTCGAGTAAGTCTTGAATGGGCTCCTCGAAAGCTTGATGCAAATAAACGAATTTTTGTTCTACGTTTACGAGCTATATATCCCCGTCTAATTCTAGTCATTGAAGAGATGAAACTTTCACGAATAACTAATTTATTTCTTTTCTTTCAGTTATTCCTTTCCCCTTTCCTAATCTATTAATAACAAAACGGATTTTTCCAATGTATAAAATATAAATTCCAATGGCTTTGGCTACTATAACCTTCCTGACCGCGATTTTTTCGTTTTTTTTAGGCATTTCAATGCGAAATAAGAAATTAGATTCTGTTATAGGTGTTAAAAATATAAATGGATAAAGAAATTGCGGGTTCCTTCGTTTCTATGGTGACTTCTTAAACGGTGAGGTCTTCTCTATACACCGGAGCCTTTACTTTTACTTGATTTAATCAACGCTATTGGTAACTTGTATAGTTCACCCTTTTTGGCTCTACCCATGAATTATCCAGTAATAAGCCTTTCACAATGAGATCTACCTATACAGTAACGGTATTTAATTCTGAAAGTTAGCTGGGTAGCTGACCCTCTTAGTCCGTTCTTGCCAGAGTAAGAGCTTAATCTTTATGCCTTTTAAATTAAATAAATTAAATCGAAAAAAGATTTCCTCCGCTTAATGAATAACCATTTGCTACCAATGGAGAATTGCTTCTCATCTTAAATTGAGGTGATTGGATTTGCACCAAAGGAAACCATAAAATTTATACACAATGTAGGAATATGATAACTTTGATTATTTTTGATTATTTTTATATAGTGAATAGGACCCCTTCTTATATTCTATCCTATTCCCCGGTACTGATCATTGATACTGGAAAGTCTTTTTCTTGCTTTTGTACCAGCTCATGATATGATCTAAACGAGTCGCACATACACCCGAGTACATGTTCCTCGACGTTGAGGACATCCCCGGAGAGCGGGGGATTTCGTGACATTTCGGATTGGCTGTCTTGTATTTCTAATAAGTTGTTTAATAGTTGGCATGCTGAATTGTATACATAATGGGCTGGTTTAGATTGATCCTAACCGGATAATTATGAATTTACTATTCTATTAAATGGGAGTAAATTCATAGAGAAAATCTCAAATCACGGATTTGTGTGAAATCCTCATTCAACCGCTACAAGATCAACAATTCCATAAGCTTGTGCTTCTGTTGCTGACATAAAAACATCTCTTTCCATGTCTTCGGATACAACCCATAAGGGTTTGCCTGTTCTTTGTACATAAATCCTTGTGAGGGTTTCACGTAGTTTCAGCAATTCTTCCGCTTCCAGGATAAATTCTCCCGTTTGTGCCTCATAAAACGAACTAGCAGGTTGATGCATCATTACCCTGATGATATAACATAATAAAAAGTTCCTCTATCTCCCATGATGAAGCGAAGAGAAAAGATAAAGACTAATAGGAAAAAGATAGAATTGAACAACCGTACGGGCATCTTTGGTGCATTGCATATGCATACGGCTTTACAATAAATTTGACCTTTACCTTCCATTCAAGATTCAAGAAAGAAAGAGAAAAGTAAAATATACCAGACCAGATGGGTTAAATGATCAAATTGCCACCCTTCCTTTTGGAATAGTTAAAAAATACTATGATGGCTCCGTTGCCTTATATATTCATTTTTATTGTTTTTTGTGTTTTTGTCTGTGATTCAGCAATCCCAAAGTTTCTTTTTGAGCCAATCAAAGAAAAAATATTGTTTTTTTTCGCACTCCTTGCAGAACATAAATATTGTTAAGAGCCTTCCGGGGTGAACAAAAAAGGTTTGTGACGCTGAACTGGACTCCCGAAAAATAAGATAAAATCGGAAATACCCTTTCTCCCATACTACTCTCTCGATACATAATCTAATGTTTTGAAAAATAAAATGCAAAATTTTATCATATCGAATTCGAAGTGCCATGCTATTATTACTTAATATATATTCATATTTCATAGGGCGAAGGCATAGTCTTCTTTTTTCTCTTAAATAAAAACCTCATTGGCGCCAAGCGTGAGGGAATGCTAGACGTTTGGTAATTTCTCCTCCGACCAGGATAAAAGATCCCATTGAAGCGGCTAATCCCATGCATACTGTATGGACATCTGGTCGTACAAATTGCATAGTATCATAAACTGCTACTCCAGGTATTACCCATCCGCCGGGAGAGTTTATAAACAAATACAGATCTTTGTTATCATCTTCAATACTGAGATATATCATAAGACCAATAAGTTGATTTGAGACCTCGCTATCAACTGCTTGTCCTAAAAAAAGTAATCTTTCTCGATAAAGTCGGTTGATTAGGGTACAATTGTAGCCCTTAGGAACCGTACACGCATCTTTTGATGCATACGGTTCAAAAAACAATTGCGAAAAAAAAAAAGAATCAATGTATGGATTCCAGTCCTCTTCCTTTTAGGCTCTTTCTGACTTTCTAACGAAAGGGTTTTGTCTTCTTCAATAAAGACGGGTTTTTACTATAATAAAAAATTAAAATGAAATTAATAAATAATAAAAAATCACTAAACTTATTGAATTAACTTCTCATTGATGTATTGTTTCATCGAGATTCAATCTAAATCACGATGGTATTTTCTTGTTCCTGAGTGGGTCTCTTTTATTTTTTTAGGTTTATGCTCTACTCCGGGTAAAGATTCATCCAATTTTTATTTGCACATATAGGACAAACACTACCGCATTACCATTTCTTTTTGTTATGACTTTCCACCTTTTTCAATTCACTTCTATCGAATTTATTCATTACCAGTTTAAGATCAACTCGGTTAACAAATAGGAATCATTTCTGATAGAACGAATAATCATAAATAGATTATCAATTCAGTTGGGTTTTTCTAAACGGAGCCTGGATACTTCATTTTTTTATTTTTTTAGTCCAACCAAAACCAAGACAACCATAAATTATTCTAATTGATAATAGTAATATGAATCCCCCAAAAATGGATCTAATTTCACGCTCCAAACTTTTGATGATTCAATGAATCTTTCTTGGGCGAAAGAGGGGATATCTCGATTGTGGGAGAGAACGGGGAAATCCCATATGACCCAATATATCTGACAAGTCGCACTATACGTCAACCCAAGATGCATCTTCCTCTCCAGGACTTCGGAAAGGTACTTTTGGAACACCAATAGGCATTAATTGAAAGAAAAAAGAACTAAGTACTATATTTGACTTTGATGTGGAAACGTAACAATATGATTTTTTTGTCTTTATAATATTGGCCTTTCTCGTATGTATTTTATCCATAGATTAGAAAAAGTCATAAAGAAAAACAGAACGACTAAAGCCAGATTATTACGAATAGGACAATGAATAAGTATGTACGCATTCGCTCATAGAAAATGGTATTAGCCCCATTGCGTATTGGTACTTATCGAGTATAGAATAAATCTGCTTCTCTTTGTTCCTACGAACAGAATTGTTCCATTATTTTATTACCAACAGACTAGAACAAATAGTAACCCCTGCTCTGAAATAATTCACCGAACTGGGGAGGTCAATAGGATAGTCATAGTAGAGTCTTTTCCAATGCAATAAAGTTACGTAGTGTCTATTTATCTTTGATAAAGGGGTATTTCCATGGGTTTACCTTGGTATCGTGTTCATACCGTTGTATTGAATGATCCCGGCCGGTTGCTTTCCGTTCATATAATGCATACAGCTCTGGTTGCTGGTTGGGCCGGTTCGACGGCTCTGTATGAATTAGCAGTTTTTGATCCTTCGGACCCTGTTCTTGATCCAATGTGGAGACAGGGCATGTTCGTTATACCCTTCATGACTCGTTTAGGAATAACCAATTCATGGGGCGGTTGGAGTATCACAGGAGGGACTGTAACGAATCCGGGTATTTGGAGTTACGAAGGTGTAGCTGGGGCACATATTGTGTTTTCTGGTTTATGCTTTTTGGCAGCTATCTGGCATTGGGTATATTGGGATCTAGAAATTTTTTGTGATGAACGTACAGGAAAACCTTCTTTAGATTTGCCTAAGATCTTTGGAATTCATTTATTTCTTTCAGGAGTGGCTTGCTTTGGTTTTGGTGCATTTCATGTAACAGGCTTGTATGGTCCTGGAATATGGGTGTCCGATCCTTATGGACTAACAGGAAAAGTACAACCTGTAAATCCAGCGTGGGGTGTGGAAGGTTTTGATCCTTTTGTTCCGGGAGGAATAGCCTCTCATCATATTGCAGCAGGGACGTTGGGTATATTAGCGGGTCTATTCCATCTTAGTGTTCGCCCACCACAACGTCTATACAAAGGATTGCGTATGGGAAATATTGAAACCGTCCTTTCCAGTAGTATCGCTGCTGTCTTTTTTGCAGCTTTTGTTGTTGCTGGAACTATGTGGTATGGTTCAGCAACTACTCCGATTGAATTATTTGGCCCCACTCGTTATCAATGGGATCAGGGATACTTCCAGCAAGAGATATATCGAAGAGTGAGTGCTGGGCTAGCAGAAGATCAAAGTTTATCAGAAGCCTGGTCTAAAATTCCTGAAAAATTAGCTTTTTATGATTACATCGGAAATAATCCGGCGAAAGGGGGATTATTCAGAGCGGGTTCGATGGATAACGGGGATGGAATAGCAGTTGGGTGGTTAGGACACCCCATCTTTAGAGATAAAGAAGGACGTGAACTTTTTGTACGTCGTATGCCTACCTTTTTTGAAACATTTCCAGTCGTTTTGGTAGATGGCGACGGAATTGTTAGAGCGGATGTTCCTTTTCGAAGGGCAGAATCGAAGTATAGTGTTGAACAAGTAGGTGTAACTGTTGAGTTCTACGGGGGCGAACTCAACGGAGTGAGTTATAGTGATCCTACTACTGTGAAAAAATATGCTAGACGTGCTCAATTGGGTGAAATTTTTGAATTAGATCGTGCTACTTTGAAATCCGATGGTGTTTTTCGTAGCAGTCCAAGGGGTTGGTTTACTTTTGGACATGCTTCATTTGCTTTGCTTTTCTTCTTCGGACACATTTGGCATGGTGCTAGAACCCTGTTCAGAGATGTTTTTGCCGGTATTGACCCGGATTTGGATGCTCAAGTAGAATTTGGAGCATTCCAAAAACTGGGGGATCCAACTACAAGAAGACAGGCAGTCTGATACAACACTGCTTTGGTATCTTTTGTCTCTATTCTCTTTTTAGAATTTGTCATAGGGTACCAGAGAAATCTTGATTTGAATCATCACTTTTTGACTCTTGTTCTTTCTTTATCTACGAACTGGTCCCCTCACAAAAAGAAAATCAAAATAAATAAACAGGTATGGAAGCTATAATTGTAAACTGCGATCGAATCTATGGAAGCACTGGTTTATACATTCCTCTTAGTCTCGACTCTAGGAATAATTTTTTTCGCTATATTTTTTCGAGAACCGCCTAAAGTTCCAACT